AAGGAATTTCCTGCTGCTAACATATAGTATTCCTCACTCTTTGGTGATAAATAAAGCATCCGTACTTTTTTTGATCCCTCAGAAATTTCATAAAATGGGCTTTCTAAAGACCCCCAACGATCAATCTTGGCATGAATTGCTAAAGATCCAATAAGTCCAACATTGATTCCTTCAGACGTGTCAATGGGGCAAATGCGCCCATAGTGACTGGGGTAGATATCTCGTATTCGAAAACTAGCAGTTCGTCCTGTTAACCCTCCAGGACCCAAATAACTCGATTTTCTCCCATGAACTATTTGTGTCAATGGATTAGTTCGATCCAAAACTTGAGATAATGGGTGTAATCCAAAAAAAGATTCATAAGTGGTTGTTAATGGAGTTGAAGTTACCAAATTTTGAGGGGTTGGTATCAATTTATGCCTAATTGCTCCACATATAGTCCCCCTAACCACATTTTCTAAACGAATCAGGGCTAATCCGAATTGATCTTGTAAGAGATTCGCTACAGAACGAATACGTTTATTTTTTAAATGATTCATATCGTCAAGCGTACCCATTCCAAATTTCATTTCAATCAAACGATCTGTAGCTGCCAATATATCTCTCGGTAACAAAAATGTATTGGTATGAGGTATATCAAGATTCAGTCTCCGGTTCATATTTAATCGACCAATCCTTCCTAATTCACATCTTTGTTGAAAGAATTTCTTTTGTAATTCCTTACATAAGGATTCAGAAAATACCGGATCGCCCCCTACACAAGTAAATTGTTGATAAAACTCCAAAATGGCATTTTCCTTTGATCCAATTTTTTTTTTTTCCTTATCATTCAGGAAAGCTAAGAAAATCTCAGGGTAACACACATTCTCTAAAATTTGTCGTAGATTCAAACCCATAGCTGATGATAGAACTAGAATAGATATTTTCTGTTTCCTACTCATGCGGGCCCATATCCTTGCTTTTCTATCAATCTCTAATTCTATTCTCCCCCCCCAATCTGATATTATAGTCCCAATATAGACCGAAATTCCGTTATGATCCAATTCTGAGCGGTAATAAATACCGGGGCTTTGCAATATTTGATTGATTACAATTCGGTATATTCCATTTATTAGAAAAGTTCCTAGGGAATTCATTAAAGGAATGTTTCCAATAAAAATTTTTTGTTCTTGTATATCCTTACTGTTTTTCCAAATTAATCCCGCGGATACATATAATTCAGAAGAATATGTAAGTGATTCATATACAGCATCTCCTTCTTTTATCAATGGTTCGACTAATTGATATGTTTCCACAAATAATTGAAATTCAATTTCTTGATCTGTATCTTTAATTTTTGGAAACTTAGAAAACTCTTCTGTTAAGCCCTGATCAATGAACCTACAAAATCCTTCAAATTGGATTTGATTAAATCCAGGTATTGTAGACATTCCCTCGTTTACATCCTCGAGCATTTTTAATTTCCCGTTTATTAACTATTTTTAAAATCTCATTATTGGATCGTGCCTCATTCAATTCAATTATATAGATCGATCTAGCAATGATAGAATTTTTATTCTGTTTACAGAATCGCATAAAATTTTATCTAACTCCATAGATGGATATGGAATATATGAAATACATATGAACGGTGGAATAAAGATAATTTTATACTCAAATTCGAATTTGCAAGAAATACAACTGGAAAGGAAAGGGGTTGAGAAATTACACTTAACTTCGACTTAGGAAATTTTGTATAGAATAGCAAAACAAAACGTGATTTAATTTCTACCATTATTATGATATTACATATTCCAATATGATTGGAATATCCCTAAAATAAATGGATATGGATTCAGGATTTCATCTTTCGATGGGATAAAGAACCAATAATCAGAAACACTAGAAAGTTTATTTTTTTTAAGACTTAGTTAGCTTTTTCGTGGATTTCTTTGTTTAATTCAAAAAAAAAATTGCATATACATAGAAAAGATGTATTTTTATTTATTTGTATATATTTTCGATTTATATATTATATATATAAATATATATTTATATATTTATATATAATTATTTTATATATAATATTAAATTCGATTCTAATTATTTCTAATTATATAGAATATTCTAATTATACAGAATATATAAAAGAATATATAAACAAAACTGTTGAAGTGCATAAGAAGGCTTATTAAGCATATCCAGATAGAACTAGATAGAGCTATGTATATATTCCTGTCTCCCCCTTTACTGCAGTTCCATTTTTGACAGCACATTTTGATAGAAGAATTCTAGACAGATAAGATATCAGATTAGCTATCTGTGTAAAATTTTATGTTCTAGGGTTTACATATACCCATAATTGGTGTTATAATTCAAATTGAGAATAATTTTGTATTGAAAAGAATCAATACTGATTGGTTAGGTATCCATTTTTTTTTTTTCTGATATCATTACGATATCATTAAGATTAGGGAAATACAATTTTCGATTCAAATCCACGAATCGTTCGTAAATTCACAGTCAATAGTTAATGGTTCAAATTTGTCCTTAATTTTGTCTTTTGTGAAAGAAAAGTCACTTTTTTATTTCATATAGAAAGCAGAAAGAATTTTAATAGTGTATGTTTTGAAATACTATACAAAATTAATTGAAAAAATAAATCCAATCAAAAAAAAAAAAAGAAGGATTTATTTTTCGGAATTTTTGAAAGGGATTAAAAAAATGGGATTCACGGTGCAAGTACAAAAAAAAAGAGTCCCCCTTTCAAAAATAAAGGAGGACGATATTTTTGTCTATTTTGTGTCGTCTTGGCGGCATGGCCGAGTGGTAAGGCGGGGGACTGCAAATCCTTTTTCCCCAGTTCAAATCCGGGTGTCGCCTCATCAACAAAAGACGCAAAGTACCTTATTCCCTTTTGCTGATATAATTTGTTGAATTTTCCCCCAACAGAAGCACGCGGAGGAAAAGTCACCTTGATACTTCCAAGGGTCTTACTGTTTATTTTGTTTGTACTAAAAGTTTTTCAGTCATCATATAAAAACTTCTTAAAATTAATTGGCTTTTTTGTAGTGTTTCATCAATATATTGAAGATATTTTTTTTGACTCTGCGCCAGCGATTCTACTATTATTAGTATTAGTGAACAATAATAGAAAACTTCCTTAAATAGAAAAATTCATTAATAAAAAATTCCTTCATATTCATAAAGATAGAGGACATAATTCACATGGATATAGTAAGTCTCGCTTGGGCTGCTTTAATGGTAGTCTTTACATTTTCCCTTTCACTCGTAGTATGGGGAAGAAGTGGACTCTAGGGGTACTACTAATTGAGTTGAGAAATCAAACTGTATCAATTATTTTATACATTATTCTGCAAAGATTTTAAACTTTAACTCTTGTTTAAATTCAATTTAATTGAATTTAAAATATCTTCATTTCAAAATTCTATATCTATATTGGATTTGAGTGAAGTAATCTATTCTATGAATAATATATGAATAATACCCTTTTCTTTTAATTTTATCAAACAAATATTTCAATGATTGTGGTGTTCATATTTCCAAAGTAAAACGAATACAAATGATAGGAAATTGATTCCAACGAAATTTTTCCTAAATTATCTATTTCGATAAAGTGGTTCTTACCAGAGTTATATATCAACAATGAGGTGAGGGGGAAGGGAGCGCCCTCCCTTTTTTTGTTTGTCTCTTTCCTGTTCAAAGAGAAAAAAAGTACTTCTTTTATTAACTATTAAATAGTTATTGGTTCTTAAATATTCAAAGTGATTAAAATTAAGTGACTTTTCCATGGGAAATAAGATATTTTCTTGCTTAGTTTATTATTTGTTTTATTCTTTTATAAAATTGATTTATGCTATACCTTATTTTATTAACTTGACGGGCAGGGTTTACTAATCCTTTGTTTTGTTGAAACCTTAAAAGTTTTTATAGAACTCCTTTCCTTGGATGATCTGTCAACTGCTCGATCAATTCTTTCTTCGAAATAAAAAAAAAAAGATTTCTTGATTTTCTTTTATTAATAGTAATAATTAATATTACTATATGTTCAGATTTTTTACTTTTTTTTTTATTGATTTTATTCTTTCAGTGGATGTTGGGATTCATATTGAAAATAATCAGAACTATAGGAATTAGAATAATAAAAGTAAGAACTGCCTTTCGATTTCGACTATTTCAGATTAATTAGAATCAACACAAATAGATGAAGAAATAGAATTGGGACATTATGTACATTCCATATAGAGAATTGATATCTAGATATATCAATATGAGATTCTAGATTAATCTATATCTATACTAAACCTATATCTTCATACAGTATAACTTTATACATTAGAATACCAAAAAAAAAATAGGTAGTATGATAGAAAAAAAAAAAAAAGATTTCTTTCTATCATACTATGGGATCTCATAGAATACTGCTAATTCTAGTCTATTTATTTCATCTAAAACGAAAACTAGTAATCCTTTTCATTTTATTCCGTCAATCATTGATAAGAACTAAGAAGTCAAGTTTCATTCAAATTCATTTTATTCCGTCAATCATTGATAAGAACTAAGAAGTCAAGTTTCATTCAAATTAATCACCTTGACTAAGACTAACTGTTTTTACGTATATTATAAGTAAAAAAGCAGTAGGAACTAGAATAAACAATGCAGTAGCAATAAATGCAAGAATATTTACTTCCATAATCTCATCGTTTCTTTCATTTTTTTTACTTCGCAAAAACTCGGGATTAAATCCCATATAGATACTAAATCTTTCGCCTCTACTCTAAATTCAATGGGATGAATTCCATCTCGATGATATTGAATTGGATCAATATCATGAATAACAATATCTGAGCTATCAAATCGCTTCATTGTCGAGAATTCAATAGTATAACATAGAAAGATTGTTTATCCATACCGAATTTAAAAACAGATTCTTGATTCAATTGCAAATTTATTTACTTTACTTTTTTAAATTTTTCATATTCTTTTCTCGAAAAAATAAAAAATTCTTGACTTCTTTGTACAATCATGGGAGACGTATCATGTAACCACCTTTCCTTTCCACTTAGATTGGTTACAACCAAACCCAAACAAAAGTGCGCAATTTGAAATTTGAATGAGATTAGACAAAATCGGAGCCAAGAAAAAAGATACTTAAAAAAAAAGGATTCTATCAAAGAAATTAAATTCATTTTGTATCGTACAAATCCGATTTTTTTGTGTGATTTATTTGTGTTGTGTATGGGGCTACCGGAAAAGATATGGTACTCGATTCGATTTCATTATACGGGTCAGGAGTAATCGAAAAATCCAAACTAAGTAGAGTATCTTTTAAAATCTTGAATATGACGCTACCAATAATTGTACTAATTCACATATGTTTCGATTAATCAGTACTAGTTGAAAAAAGAAAAAAAATTAAATAGTTAAATCTTAATTATGTATAGTTAAATCTTAATTATGGAACTATTAAGTAACTATTAATTATGTTTATGTAACTATTTAATATGTAAATATTAAAATATTAATTATTTAATAATAATTTAATAATAATTAATTTTAAATAATTAATTTAATAATTTTATTTAATAATATAAATTCCATAATATTAATAAATTAAATATTCCAAATATTCAAATTAAATTGAATAGTAAATAAAATTTCAAATTAACTAGAATTTGTATAGAAAATATTTAAATAGAATTAAATAAGAATTAAATATAGAAATATTAAATAAATAAGTCATAAGAATTAAGTAATAAGAATAAATAAATAAAAAAAAAAAGAAGTATCCCCTTGGGAATGAAAATGAAATTGTGCTATTTGCTCCCCTTTCGCAGAAGGGGGAGATATGAGTTGATGTATTTGTTTTATTCCATTTTTTTTTAATATTATTAGATCCGTCGGGACTGACGGGGCTCGAACCCGCAGCTTCCGCCTTGACAGGGCGGTGCTCTGACCAATTGAACTACAATCCCCGGGAAATGCAATAAAATGTACAGCATACATATTATTATGATTTCATTCAAACCCTTTTTTATTTTTATATTTCGATTTTCGATTGAAATCAACGCCTTGGAACAGAAAGGGGAGTGTGATATTCACATGGATATACACTTTAATGATACAAAAGGACAGGGATTGCTAGTAATCTTTTCATTATTTCAAATCAAAATCGAATAAAAAAAAATCTTTCAATGTAAAAAAAAAAAAAGACTCTTTTTTCTTTACATTACTCTTTATTCTTAGACTTTATACTTACAAATCCGGATCTGAGTCTAGATGATTAGCAAGATCAGAATTTTGAGAAAAAAAGAAATAAAACAAATAAAATAAAGAACAAGTAGAGATATATCCGAACTTTTTCCTTTTTTTCGTATCAGGCATTTCGCGAGAAGAAGGGGCTTATTTCATGGCAGATCAGTGAATTATTGGGCCGAGCTGGATTTGAACCAGCGTAGACATATTGCCAACGAATTTACAGTCCGTCCCCATTAACCGCTCGGGCATCGACCCAGGAAGAATCAATTCCATATTTTTTTATTAAAAAAAAAAAGAATCCACGATCCCCTTCCGTTCGTAATACCCTACCCCCAGGGGAAGTCGAATCCCCGTTGCCTCCTTGAAAGAGAGATGTCCTGAACCACTAGACGATGGGGGCACATTTGCCCGACCGCCAGCATACTATGTTCATAGTATGAACAGTTTTTTGAAATTGTCAATATAAGAAAATGGTATGACTCGATTTGAAGAATCTTTGCCCCTTTCAGATTCCATAGAATTTTTTTATTCTTATATTAAGATTCATTCTAATCGCCATTATCCATTATAGGCCATTATCGATTAGAATAATTTCATTTTAATTTAATAATTAGAATATAATAATTCTAATCGAGAATACTAATTTCAAATTCTAATTAAATAATTTATTTAATAAAAATTTAATTAATATTCTATTATAATATAATTTCTAATATAGTTACTTACTTTTTCTAGATTTAGAGATTGAATTTCTAATCTAGTTTCATAGATCTATCTTATCCACATAATAGATCATTCAAGAATTCAATCAAATGAGCCCCTTTAACTCAGTGGTAGAGTAACGCCATGGTAAGGCGTAAGTCATCGGTTCAAATCCGATAAGGGGCTTTGGCGTTTTTTCATAAAACCAGCGGTAGTATTCCTATTTGAAGAGGGAATAGAAGTTGCTATTTATAATAACAAAAGTAAGAAACTCTAGAATTCTAATTAATTCTAAAATTTTCAAAAATTAATATAATTAATATTATAATGCTTTATTTTAGCTTCTTTTATTAATATCTAATAATAATAAATTATTTTATTCTAATCTAATATATTTCTATTTTTTTATAATATTTTTTATTTTCGAATATATTTCTATTTTCTATAATTTTTCGATTTATATAATTTTATTAATTTTATATAATATCTTTCTTCTATATTCTAGTTTAGTTATAGAATATATTTCTAGCTATTTCGAAT